CAAATATATCAACGTCTCTAGTAAACTAAAAACATCGTTTAATAGCTATTCTATTTTGCTTCAATTTCATTTTTTTTCTACAAATAAAAAATGGAAGATTTAGTTACGATTAGAAATCTACTTTCTATCTTCATTCATGGATCCTTTACTCATACTCATTCAATTGGATGATCCAATTCAAAGATTATGTTTCGCAATTTCATAACCCAATTTTTCAATTTCTAAGTAACCTTGGATACAAATCACGATAATGTATATTGTTCCTCGAATCTGTCATTGAGAGGTAAAGGATTAAATCCTTTTAAGAAATAAAGTTTTTGATCGGAATATGAATCAAACCGAAAGACCCCTTAACTATTAAGGGGGTTAATAGAACGAATCACACTTTTACCACTAAACTATACCCGCTACAATGCGATTATTGTATACAAATGGACCTTTTGTCGATTTTTTCGAATAGGGGAATTGGACGTAATCAAGATAGGATCAGAAAAGAATTATGAAAAAATGAGATTCCGAAAAGAAAGGGGCCTTATTTAAATAACTAAGTTCTCTCTTTTCTTTTACTGGAGGAGTTTTGATAGATAGGGCTCGCCAAAACAAACCATTGAAATTAGAACATAAAAATGCATTGTGTGTAAGAATTCATAGTTTTCTTTTTTGATTCCCCTAAGGTAGTAAAGTAAATCAAAAAAGAAGAAAGAATAATAAGAAATGACACAAAGTCCTTCTTCTTTTTTTTGTTGTTCAACCATTTTTGTTTTCAAATCAGATAAATCATTTTATTTAGGATTCGTTGAAACAAAAAAAAAGGCCCGGCTAGGTACTGACCAGGCCAGGCCATGGAAATAAAAAGGCCCTTTCGAACAAAATCAAAGCAAAGAGGTCTTCTTTAGTTTTCTTTCTATTGTTTGTATCTTTTGAATCTTTCGCGTCCTTACTTTATCTAAATAGAATTGCTGATAAAAATCGTACATCGTTATATAATAAAGACAGAGAAAGAACGCATTTTTTAATCCTTAGATTATATGTAATGTAACATAGTAATTATCTTTTTCAATTGGGAGAGATGGCTGAGTGGACTAAAGCGGCGGATTGCTAATCCGTTGTACGAGTTTTTCGTACCGAGGGTTCGAATCCCTCTCTTTCCGTTTCCGTTGATCACTTGATATTTGATTTATCTTTCCAATTTTGCAAACTTTTTTTCTAGTTAAACGCGTGGAATAGAAAAAATCCTAAGAAAATTTAAAAATCAAGCAAGGAAAACTGATTTCTTATTTTATTCTTCACGTCCAGGATTACGTCCTGGATCATTAGATAGGAATCCAAAGATGAAGAGAGAAACAAAGAATATCACTACTGTGTAAACGAAGAGTTTGAGAGTAAGCATTACACAAGCTCCAAGATCATTTTTTGAAAAAAAAAAAGAGAATAGATCCTCTATTTTTATACCACATATCGTGTTTTGACACCAAGAAATGAAGTGCTTTCTAGAAATAGAAAATAATTTTCAGAAATGAAAATTCATTTCATTTGTAAGAAGAGTCCTTCATTACATTACCAAACAAAAACTTATTTCATACCCACAATTAGATATTGTGGGGGACCCCAATAGGATAAGGTCTTTCACTGGAAAGGGGTCCGAATGGGAAAATGGGATGAGTCGGATTTATCGCAGCTATCCACGAATTTCAATTTTGAATCGAGGAGTGATACTGTAAGACTTATCTGATCTTATCAATTGTTAGAATTTTTTTTTCTTGAATAAATCATGACTTTTCTACGATAGTATTAAAGATCTCATCGAAAACTTACAGCAGCTTGCCAAACAAAGGCTAAGAGAAAAAAGAGTAGAGGTATGACTGGCATAAAATCTACGATTGGATTCAAAAAAGCATAGGCCTCGGGCAATTTGGCCAAGAAAGGACTACTCGAATAAAGAGTAGAATTAAGACAGATACAGATTAAACTAAAGATATTAAGCATAACAGACATTTTGTTCTTGGAGATAATTGCATTTTGATTGAGTTATTGATATAAGGAAAAATGAAGAAAGTAAGGTTGACAAAAAGATCCTTCTTTTTCTTTGAATCCACCCAATCAAAACTCCTCCAATTCTCAACAGAGAATAGAAGAAATTATACTTTCATACAATATCTTAATTGAATTATATGTAATGATCAATAAATTCAGGTAAATTCTATACCTACATGTATAAAAATTCTAAAAAAAAATCTAATCTATTTTATAGATATTTGGACTGAAATTGACGAACAACCAAGAACAATATTATTCTTTATTAGTGTCCAATAGAAATTGGGGCGTGGCCAAGTGGTAAGGCAACGGGTTTTGGTCCCGCTATTCGGAGGTTCGAATCCTTCCGTCCCAGAGCATATCCATTCTATCAGAATAAAGATTGCTTTTTTGAACAAGGTTCTGTTTAAAGGTCTAATATTGGATAGAATGTGATTCATGTTTCTGATTTTGAATCGAACTGCGA